TCTGTAAAGCTTCTGCATAATTTCCTTCGGATTGAGCCGACATCCGTTACGGTCGTTCATTCTAGTAAAGGAATCTCCGTTCCAGAACCGTACGTGAGATCTTCATCTCATACGGCTCCTCCCTTCTGTGCATAGTACTAAGAGGGATAATTCATGTAATCAAAATCTAACTAGTCTCATTATGAACTGAAGGGAGTTGGTATTTTTACAAGAAATTGCTAGCCAACCTTCCCACAAGAGGTTTATTCTTAACACCAATCATATTAGTGCTAGATTGAAAAGGTAACTCCAAAGATTTCTTTGTACTCAATGCTTACGATTTCCAGGAATTAGTCACTTCAACGATCTTTGATGGTTATACGGGTACAAAAAGTACGAATGAGATGGATCTTTGTTTTCCTAACCATTCTTTTGAGTCCCGATACCGATAAGGAAAAGGGTTCTTTATAACAAAGTTTTTGTGTTGTTGATTCCTAGGTTTAGTGCTTTTTCCCCGATGCCACCTATTGGTACTAAATGAAGTAGTATTGACCTCCAATACAGAACCTATAGATGTAACCTTTTGCTCAATACTAAAATCGATAATTGAAGCATCTAAGGCTACATCAATCGAGGATACACGACAGAAGGAATTGCTCTATCTCTAAACTTCACCTTCACCAAGCGTAGGTTTCTTCCACTAATTTGTTTTTTTTTTCTATTCCTAACTACGTTCTTTTTTTCGTAAAACCAAGAGGTAAAAAAATAAGAAAAAATCAAATTGCACCATCTCTGTAATAGGTAAATGCCTTTTTTTCTCCTGAAGTTGTCGGAATTATTTGTAATAATATATTGGCTACAATTGAAGAGATCTTATCAATAAAATTTCCATTTATTCGAGATCTAGGCATAATTAGCAATTCATTCTATAATTCTTCTCATCCCCCTTCGGGGAAAATGATCCCACAAAAAAAGGAATTGTACAGTACAAAATAAAATAAAAACAGACTAATTGAAAAAAATGTGGCATCCCTTTTTTGTACAAATTTGTACAAAGATGAAATGAAATAGTTGAATCAGATTAGATTTCATTCCAATTTCGTAGTATACCAATAACTTTTACTATTTCATCTAAGTTGAATAACCAAGTTTCCTATGTATTTTGATAAATTGATAATCTTTGATTTGGTTATGATACAAAAAGGAAAAGAATGAAATAATCATTCCATGATAAAATCAAATTCAAATAAAGTAACCATCTCTTTTTGTTTGCATAACGTTTATGTGCCACATTATACAATTGATATAGAAAAATTCATCGGACGATTCATGAATTCCATGGGTTAACTGATGAAAGAAGTCGTTGTTGATAAATAGTAAATTGGAAAAGTAATTTCTTCTTATGGAACCATCAGGCGGTTATACATGTACTACAATTAAGATGAAGGACTCGCTATTCATTCGGATTTTGGTCAAGAATAACATTCTGTAGGAAAGATGGCCGAGTGGTTCAAGGCGTAGCATTGGAACTGCTATGTAAACTTTTGTTTACCGAGGGTTCGAATCCCCCTCTCTCCGTTTATTTTCATTCATCAATGTTACCGACTACAATGTATTAAATAAAATAAGAACTGATATCATTATTCTAACGGTAAGACCCTTATTTACTTATTGAATATATTTCATATAAATTATATACCCCTAATTCATCCCTGTGATAGGTCAAATACAAATAGAAATATCGTATTGATATTGAAAAAAGAATTAAAAGAATCCTATTATCCTTTTTTGATACGTGAATGAGACAGGGCACGAGGTACTCTATTGACTTCAGCGAAAGGAGTTAAGATTGGTATTAACCTTGCTTTTTTATTTTTGTTAGAATCAAGTCTGACGGGAATAATATTCTACGACCAACAACTCATTTATTTTCAGACCAATCCATTTACTATCTATTATTTGATTTATAAATCCTTTATATTGTAAGGAATCGATAGTCAAATGGTTTGGCAATTCCCCGTGGAGGGATGAAACAAGAGAATTTTGAATCAGAGCTTTTGATCTTTCTTTATCCTTCGTAGTAAGAATATCTCGAGGTTTGCAACGATAACTTGGTATATCCACTATACGACCATTAACTAAAATGTGTCTATGGTTAACTAATTGTCTGGCTCCAGGAATGGTCGAAGCCATACCTAATCGAAAAAGGATGTTATCCAAACGCATCTCAAGTAGTTGTAGTAAAACCTGGCCTGTTGACCCTTTGGCTTTTCCAGCAATATGCACATATTTAAGTAATTGTCGCTCTGTCAGACCATAATGAAAACGCAATTTCTGTTTCTCTTCTAAACGAATACGATATTGTGATCTTTTTACAGAGCGCAATTGGGTTTGAAGATTACTTCTGGATCTGGGTATTTTACTAGTTAGTCCCGGTAAAGCCCCCAGCCGGCGTATTTTTTTGAAACGAGGTCCTCGGTAACGAGACATATAAAGGCTCCTTTTTGATTCAATTTCATTTGACAAAAAAATATAAATTCAGACTGAACTAAAAGATTAGCAAAGCAAAACTCAATTTACTAAAGTCCTACAAATTGGATTTCTTGTATATATAGGAAATTTAGGAAATTCAAGCGAAGGTTACGTTTTCCAATTTCTTCTGTAGAGATCTAATTGTTCTAGTAAACTTTTTTCTTCGTAGCTATAACTGCAAGTTATCATGACATAATAGATTGGTGACCCGACATTTAGAGAAAGCAAGAGTAGATATTTTCAATCATGGAAAGAAAGGGATTGATAAAGAAAAAGAGCCGGCTATCGGAATCGAACCGATGACCATCGCATTACAAATGCGATGCTCTAACCTCTGAGCTAAGCGGGCGGATATAAGAGCAATAGTGTATAGGAATATAGGAAACTATTGGATCTTAGCTATTACCTAGTAATTCTTCTTATAAATCTTATAAAATAGAAAAGAAAACTATTTAGATCTAGATAAATTAGATATTTAAATAGAAATAGAAATTCAATTCTATATTCATATATATGAATATAAAATATGAATATAAAAATATGAATATAAGAATATAAAAATAAGATATATAAAATATCAATATATCTCAATATATCAATGAAATTAGAATTTTAAATGAAAAAAGAATGAATATAGACCGTTCCACTATTACAAGTGGCAGTGTAAAAATGAAGGAGGAGAAGAGACATATATATATGTGGGATATATCTATCCATTATTGAATTGCGGATACATCAATGATAGAATAATTTCGTATTGAAACAAATAGGAGAGATAAAATGATAGAATATAGAATAGAGGTTGGGTAAAAAAAGAAAATAAAAGATAAAAGCATACACTTTTTCAATATAGGAATCATTACCTAATCAATTCAATAGTGCTAAGATAAATGAAAGAGGCGGGTGGAATTCAAACTGGATCCTTGTCTCAAAGGAAAGGGGGGATATGGCGGAATTGGTAGACGCTACGGACTTGATTGGATTGAGCCTTGGTATGGAAACCTGCTAAGTGATAACTTCCAAATTCAGAGAAACCCTGGAACTAAAAATGGGCAATCCTGAGCCAAATCTTTGTTTTGAGAGAAAAACGATGGAAAATGAGAAGAAAAAGGGATAGGTGCAGAGACTCAATGGAAGCTGTTCTAACGAATGAAATTGAATATGTTACGTTAGTAGCTAAAATCCTTCTATCGAAATTACAGAAAGGATAACCTTATATATCTAATACGTACGCATACATACTGACATAGCAAACGATTAATCAAAATCAAAATCTTATATTTCTTTCTATTAGATATTATTTCTATTAGATATTACTAATATCTAAGTATATTTCTATTTCTTTCTATTCTTATTAGATTCATTCTATATTTTATTTATATCTTAATAGATTCTATTAAGAATTAGATTAAGAAAAGAATCTATATATTTATGAATTATATTATTCTAATTAATCTAGAATTTTGAATAATAGAAATTATAGAATAGTAGAATTTTATTCTGAAAGAATAGGATGATATTTCTATATTCTTTATTTCTTTCTTATTTACTTATTTATATTACTATTAAATATTAAAATAATTAAAATAAGTAATAGTATGAGATAAGGATCTATAGAAATACTCTATTTCTATTCCCTATTAATTAGAATGATAGAAATCAAAAAAAGAGTATATGAAAAATTGAAGAGTTATTGTGAATCAATTCCTATTGAAGTTGACAAAAGAATCAAATTCAAATATTCAGTGATCAAATGATTCATTCCAGGGTTTGATAGATCTTTTTAAGATTAATCGAACGAGAATAAAGAGAGAGTCCCATTTTACATGTCAATACCGACAATAATGAAATTTATAGTAATAGGAAAATCCGTCGAATTTTGAAATCGTGAGGGTTCGAGTCCCTCTATCCCCAATAAAAAGCCCATTTTACTCCCTCGCTCTTTATTTATCCTCATCCTCTTTCTTTTTTTTTCATCGGCGGCTCAGTTTAAACAAAATGAAATATCCTTCTCATTTCATTCACTCTGTTCTTTCACAAATGGATCCGAATAGAAATCCTCGTATCTTCTTCCAATCCAATCTCATTTGTTCTGTATAATACGCTATGAACATATATGTTCAAGGAATCTCCGTTATTTAATCATTTATAGTCCATATCTTTTTCCTTTCATTTACAAAGAAAGTCTTCTTTTTGAAGATCTAAAAGATTCAGGGGGCTAGGGCCAATTTGTTAATATTCTATTTTTGAGTTCTTTTCATTGACATAGATATAAGTACTCTGCTAGGATGATGCACAGGAAATGGTTGGGATAGCTCAGTTGGTAGAGCAGAGGACTGAAAATCCTCGTGTCACCAGTTCAAATCTGGTTCCTGACACGTGAATAATATATCTGAATGTATCGGATAGATATTCTTTACTTTATTTTTCATTTGTATTTTTTTCTCTCTGTTCATACTTTTTTTATTCCAAAAGCATGTGAAATTTTCGTATATATCTCATAGATAAAAAGAGCTAAAAAAAATTAGATAAAAGGATTCAATAAAAGAGTGGAAGGATAGGAATATAAAGGATGTATTTAAGACACAGCACAAATAAACTCCGATTCTTCTCATTTTGTATTTCTTCATTTTGTTTCTTCTATCTTTTCTTTCTAATTTACTATTTTTTTGTCACTGCAGAATTCTTTTGAGTCATCCTATTGTTTCTGCTCATACGAAATTTATATTCTATGATATCTTACCAATTGGGGAATAGCAAAGAGAGTCTCTTTTTCTTTTTTTAGTTTAAGTTTAGCCCCTCCACAATAAGAATGAAAGTACAGTTACTCTGTTTCATCTAGAAGGGGAATGCCAAGATGCTCATTGAATGATAAAAAATCCTTTTTTTACTTATACGACACGACTCCAGATTTCATTTCAATTTCAATCAATGAGCATCTTGGATTTCATAGAAATCGGGCGTAATATAGCCTTTACGTAAAGGCCAGCCTATCCAACTTTCAGGCATCAAGATACGTTTAAGGCGAGTATTATTCTCATAAGAAATTACCAACATATCATAATATTCCCGTTCCTGAAAATAAGCACTTCTCCAAATCCAGAAAACTGACGGGGTTTGAGGATTACTCCTGGGAGCAAATACTTTTATGCATACCCCTTCTTGTTTATCTATATCATACCGTATCTTGTAAGGTGATACACACTAGCTAAAAATCTGCTCGGTGCTACATCATAGGCACACCAAGAGCGTAAATAATTGTAACCATATACATATGAAATGACAGCAATGGAATCCAAATCCTCGGTTTTTATTTGTAAATATTTGTAAAGTCTCTATTCCTCGGCAATCAAAGCCTAAAGATCTATGAATTATCTCATACTTGACTAGCCAATCAGATAAACGAACCTGCATCTTCTTCATCTCCCCCACATTTTTATTTGTATGAATATTTCACATTGACAATGAAATTTTTAATGATTTACCCACTGTTTATTATTCTGCACAAAGGAATTCTGTCTGATTCACTAATTCGTAGGAAGATACTGACCTTTTGGATTTGAAATCTTTTTCAAATCCAAAAAGTATCTCTGAAGTATATGGTGATTTATAGAGTAATCCTTGATCATAATTTCCAGTATGAGTACTGCGTCGAAAGTAAAACTTGTGATTAGTAGTAAAACATCGATTCTCCTGTTGATACACAGTTCTATCTTCAAATATCTTTCGGGATATTTTCTTACGAAGTTTCGTTATAGCATCTATAATTGCCTCCGGCTTAGGCGGACAGCCTGGCAAATAGACATCCACAGGGATTAGCTTATCAACTCCGCGAACAGTACTATAAGAATCAGTACTGAACAAACGTCCCTTCTGTAATAGTACAGGCTCCCATAGCAATGATATATTTTGGTTCAGGCATTTGCTCATATAATCTTACTAAAGAGGGAGCCATTTTCATTGTGACTGTTCCGACTGTTAAAATAAGGTCTGCGAAACAACAACTGGTGCCATAGAGAAGCGGCCATAAACTGGAAAGTCTTGACCAATTTCGAGAGATCATTTGATGTAGTTGAAATAATTGAATCGGGGGTTGTTTGGTTAAGTAATGGAAACTCAACCAAATTCATAACTGTTTCAATGTCATCGTCATACTTTCCTTCCCTTTTCTTTTGATTGTCTAAATATTAAGCTAAGACCATTTCAACGCTCCTTTTCGCCATGCATAAACTGAACCTACAATTGGGATAAGCACAAAAATGAAAGCTTCTAAAAGCTTCTATAAATACAGATACACCCACAATACGTCAAAACTCATTGCCCGTGGATAAAGAAAGACCGTTTCAACATCAAAAAAAACAAAAACTAGAGCAAACATGTAATAACGAATTTGGAATTGTACCCAAGCATCCCCATGGGTTCTATACCTGATTCATAACTAGAAAGCTTTTCTGGACCTTCCCTAATCGGGGCTAAAATTACAAAAATGACAAATACCGAGATAGAAATAACGCTTGATATTATTAGGAATGCCCAGAAAATATCATATTCGTGAAGCAGAAACATAAAAGTACTCCTATGAATTTTGAATAGGCTTAATTATTCCATTTGAATTGGAATTCTCAAATCATCTAGAACTTATTAGATAAAACAAGAAAATTATTTTGATAAAATAAAGCCGCATAGTTGAGAGTTTGTTTGCTGTAGGACATATCTTATTTAAACATTCATCTAATGTTATCCCACTTCTATTTTTCTTTTTTTCTACTTTTGATTCTATTTCTATATATGATGTGTAGACATAGCATGCTCTTATACTTAGTTATTTTTCTTTTCTATTCTATTTATTCTTATACTTATATTATATTAGATAATATCTTAATTATCTTATAGTAAATAAGATATTAAATAAATTACAAATGAAATTTTCAATGAAGATTTGAAATTCAATTAAAAAAAAAATAAGAAAAAGATCATAAGAAATATCAT